ATTGGAACTATTGTATCGAGTTTCTTCATAGTATTATCTTTATCTATTAGAAATGAATTTTCTAACAATTGACTCCGTACTACCAAAGGATTTATTTGTACATTTGAAAGATAGCCCAAAAAGTTGAGAGAATGTTTGGATAATGAATTTATATAGATCTTTTCTGGTTGAAACCACACATAAAAATGACATTGACATAAATTGACAAAGTAATATTTCCATTTTTTCATCAGAAGAGACCTATTTTTAAAAGCCAGAATTGATTTTCTTTGATATCTAACATAATGCATGAAAGGATCCTTGAACAACCATAGGATGGCCCGAAAATCATTAGCAAAAACTTCTGTAAAATGTTCTATTTTTCCATAGAAATAAATTCGTTCAAGAAAGACTCGAGAAAATGTTGATCGTAAATGAAAGGACTGGTTACGGAGAAAAAAGAAGATGGATTCATATTCATATACATGAGAATTATATAGGAACAAGAAAAATCTTGGATTCTTCTTTCTAAAAATAGAAATCGATTTCTTTGGAATAATAAGACTGTTCCAATTCCAATACTGATGAAGAAAGAGTCGTAATAAATGCAAAGAAGAAGGATCTTTCACCCAATAGCGAAGGGTTTGAACCAATTTTTCTAGATGGATGGGGTAAGGTATTAATGCATCTGACACATAATTTAAATGTGGAAATTTGTCCTCTAAAAAAGGAAATATTGAATGAATTGATCGTAATTTATGAGATTTTAATATCTCTGGCCTTTCTAAAGAAGATACTAATCGTCGGGAAAATGGAATTTCCACAATAACTGCAAAACCCTCTGATATCATTTGATAATAGAAATTCTTGTTGTACCTAAAAAATGGATTTTGGTTCGAATCATTAGCAGAAATAATCAAATGATTCTGTTGATACATTCGAGTAATTAAACGTTTTACAATTAATAAACTAGATTTTTTGTCATAACCTAAATTTTCCAACAAAATAGATCTATTTAAACTATGATCATGAGCAAATGTATAAATATACTCTCGAAAGATAAATGGGTATAGGAAGTCGTTTTTTCGAGATCTATCTAGGTCTAAATATCTTTGATATTCCTCCATATTGATTTTCTATACATATTGTATACATATTGATATTGGGTTATTAGATGATACATAGTATGATGATACATAGTGCGATAGAGTAAAAACAAAGTAGTATGTATATATAATAAGAATAATAAGAAAAGAATAGATACTTCGGAAAGAAATAGGTAAACTCATCAACGGACTTCCCATCCTCGCTTTTTTCCATCTAATTGGTTTATGTGTATTATAGGATAAAAAGATGATTCGAAATCCTTTATTTTTTCAAGCCAATCGCTCTTTTGATTTTGGAAAAAAAGATCTTTATCAATATACTCTTTCTTCTACACAGTCATCTCCCCCTTATAGTTATAGCGGAAAATAGCTAATAGTTAGGACTCATTAAAAGAAAATTGAAAATCTGCTCATAGAAAAGCCTTTCCCGCGTTAGGTACTAATTTATTTTTAACGTCCAATTAGATCGGAGAATCATTCAAATTAAAAACGTAAGCTCGTTTCTTTTTTGTTTCCCTACAATTGGAACCCTACAACTCTATCCATTTATTCACTCGACCCAATTTTGAATTCATTTTTTTATGTTCCGCACCAAGAATTCAAATAAGGTTTGGACCGATCCGGCAAAAATATTTTTTGAATTCTCCATTGCTACGACATGCTGTTTTTTCCATTCATTCCTTTCAGGATCAGTCGTGATCTTACAAACTATACCGATGGTATGGACGAATCCCTTTCTTCATACAAATGTGTAAAAGATGTTAGCCGCACTTAAAAGCCGAGTACTCTACCATTGAGTTAGCAACCCCCCCCCCCCCCCCAAAAAAAAAAAATAGATTATGTAGATACAATCGGAATCAAAATAATAAAATAAATCAAAATAAATAAAGAGATTGAATCACACGACACAATTAAAACATTAAACTAGCGGGAAATTAAAAGAAGTGAAATAGAAAATTTTCTAATTAATTTGGTTCGAAACATAAAAAAAAGAAGAGATCAAAAAATATAGATAATAGATAAATATTAAATATAGATTAAGGTGAAATTTTATAGATCATCTCTTGTCTATTATGCTATCCATTTTTATAGTTATTATTTATTATTTGAATTTCTTATTTCTATTTATATTATCTACTTAATTATAGTATATATATATTTATACGTATATATATATTTATTATACGTATATATATTTATTTATTATACGTATATATACGTATACATTGTATACATTTTTTATTAAATTAAAATACTTTTTTATTTATATTTTTTCATTTTATTTATTTTCATTTCTATATTTCATTTCTATCTATATTTCATTTCTATATATTTTTCATTTCTATATATATTTATATTTTCTTTTCAATCAATAAAAACTTTTGTATCACAACAAATCCAAGAAACCCATCACTTGAATGAAGAAACAAACCAAATCAATCTAGGGACCAGGCATAAATAGATCCACAGATAAGATCCAATTACCTCAGATCGAATTATATTTATTTGATACACTCTTGATATATATGTAGTGTAGATTTATTTTTATTTTGTAGATTTATTTCGCTATCGTTATGTTAGAATTATGTTAACATTCTATATCTAGAATAGAAAATAGAATAGAAAAAATAGGTATCAATAGAGTATGAATAGAACAAGAGAAGGGGGGATAATAATAGAGAAAAGATTATACAAGGTTATACAAAGTTATATATGTATATGAATTACCCCCCCCCCCTGTATTTCATTAAGTAAATTGCGTTTGATTAAGGCGAAGTTCCATAAAAACACCCGCCTTCCTAAAAATATCATGAACAGTTCCTGTAGGTTGAGCACCTTTTTCAAGGAAATATAGAATAGCGGGAACATTTAAATAGGTTTGATTTTTTATCGGATCATAAAAACCCACTTTTCGAAGATCTCTTCCTTCTCTTCGGGATCGAACATCAATTGCAACGATTCGATAAACGGCTCATTGGGATAGAGGTAGACCCCCCGCGGAAACGTATAAGAAGTTTTCTCCTCGTACGGCTCGAGAAAAATCATTCTAAGTTCTGTATATGTATAGAATTAGAGTGTCAAATAGATCCATAAAATCATCAAATCAATTAAACTAGGATTTAAATAACTATGATTTAAATTTGTATTTTTGTTTACAAAGAAAAAAAATCATCTGTACTCTCCTAACTCAAGTTGGATAACTTTCAAATAGGTCAAAGGAAACCCTTTAGGCATTTCATTTATTGAGTGATCTCTAATCCCCTTTCTTTTTGTTTCTTCCTTTTAGAATCTATTTTGATTCTTCATTCTAATCGAATTGTTGAGACAATTGAAAACGGTATTTCCTTGTTCCAGGATCCTTTATCTTTGCCTTGAATCGTTGGGTTTAGACATTACTTCGGTGATCTTTAATCGTTTCATTTCAAAATGGCTGCAACATACCGCTTTTTGTGATTTCTTTCTATCAAAGAATCAGACTAACGATGGATTCCTTCATGATACACTTTATTTTTGAATCAAAATAATTTGGTCAATTCTACGAAAATTCTTGGATTTGAAACTTGCTCGAATTGGATCCTTTCTATTTTGATATCGAAAATATAGTTACGAAGTTGTTTCAACTTATTGATTAGAACTAACCCTAGATTCTTGCTCCTAAGAAAAAAATCAATATTTCTACTCGAGCTTCATCATGTACTATTTACACTACAACCCAACAAAAAGCGAAAGTATAGCTATAACAGAACAAATGATGTCGAGCCCGGAGCACCCACATTCCTATAATTCCTATATATTATTATTTTTAGGGTATAGGTATAATAGGGTGGATGTAAGAATCCACAGTCGATCGTGTCCTTCAAGTCGCACGTTGCTTTCTACCACATCGTTTCAAACGAAGTTTTACCATAACATTCCTTGAGTTTTAAACTAGTATGTAATTGATTCGATTATGGAATCGTGAATAGTCATTGGTTCAACCGGTACATATTAATCCAAAATTTGAACTTTTATTGGGTAGTTTCGGAAGAAGTGTCAGAAAGATTTCGGAAGAAGTGTCAGAAAGAATTCAATTTAACCCCATATTTTATTGTATGAATATGAATATTTTTTGATTTACAATTCGAATATTCCAAGAAATAAGACAAAGAAAATAAATAAGTTCTTTTTGAATATTCAAGTGACTCCCTAGGACACATTCGCCTATCTCACATTTCTTCGAATGCCAAGGACTCATAAAAAATCATTAAAAAGATTTAATTTCCAAATTGCCTATCTCGATATCATTATTTGAATAAGGTTCTGTTTTACAGTAAGAAACATATTTTATCATAAGAAAAAAAATCCCTATATCTATATTTGGATTCGGATTAAACCATTAATGATTTAAAACAAATAATATAGGTTAAAAAATATCCAATTTTTGTTAGTGCAGTAGTACATAAAAAAGATTGATGTAAGGAAAATTTGAAATTGTTATTCTTTCATGCTGAGTGATAAAATCAGAATCGAAATACTAGAAGATCATCTTATTTATCAGATAGAGTAAAAAATTGTCATTGGAATTCATTTTGGATATTTTATGTTAAATGTTGAAATTGAAAATGTTGAAATTCAAATTAAATAAGGGATGAAAAGTTTTTTCCATTACAAAAACGCAAACAAAGGTGTTAATAAAATTTTAACAGGCACAGGCATTGAAATTGATATATCTTATTTATCAGATAGAGTAAAAAATTGTCATTGGAATTCATTTTGGATATTTTATGTTAAATGTTGAAATTGAAAATGTTGAAATTCAAATTAAATAAGGGATGAAAAGTTTTTTCCATTACAAAAACGCAAACAAAGGTGTTAATAAAATTTTAACAGGCACAGGCATTGAAATTGATATCTTCCATTACTAATTATCCCCAAATTTTATGGGGGATGATGAATGATAAATCAAATAAGAAATATCTTCCATTACTAATTATCCCCAAATTTTATGGGGGATGATGAATGATAAATCAAATAAGAAATAAAAAAGGGTCCTATTTTTTTTTGATATATAGAATAGCTGGGACGGAAGGATTCGAACCTCCGAATATCGGGACCAAAACCCGTTGCCTTACCACTTGGCCACGCCCCATTTATATTTCTATTCAACACTAATAAAACTAATATTGATATTGGTTCTTCGTCAATTCTCATCCAAATATCTAAGAAATATATTACCGTCTTGTTCGGATTTTCATATGTGTAGATATAGAATTAAACCGAATTTATTGATCATAATATATAATTCAATTAAGATATTGTATAAAAATATCATTTCCTCTATTCTTTTTTGATTTGAGAATTGAAGGATTTTTGATTGGGTGAGTTTTCTATTTTATAAAAAAAAAAAGAAAGGTTCTTGGTCTACCTTACTTTATTTTTGATCAATTTTTATATCAATAACATATTAATAACTCAGTCATCAGTCAAAATACAATTATCTTCAAGAACAAAATGTTTGTTATGCTTAATATTTTTAGTTTAATTTGTATCTGTCTTAATTCTGCCCTTTATTCAAGCAATTTTTTCTTCACAAAATTGCCCGAAGCCTACGCCTTTTTGAATCCAATCGTAGATGTTATGCCAGTAATCCCTGTACTCTTTTTTCTATTAGCCTTTGTTTGGCAAGCTGCTGTAAGTTTTCGATGAGATCTTTAATATTGTCCTAGAATAATTCATGATTTATTCGAGAAAAAATTATAGCAATTGATAAGATCAGATAAGTCTTATACTATAAGCTCTTAATTCAAACATTAAACATTAAAGTTATTGTATAAACTAAACGCGAGAATTCTGGATCACCCCATTTTTCTCATTCTGAACTTTTTTTCCATTCCAGATTCTATTAGAGTCCTAATTGTAGTTATGAAAAAAAAATTTCTAATTTATTTTAGGTATGAATATGAAATAAAATTTTTGACAATGAAAGACTCGACTCTTATTACAAATGAATTTAGATAGAAAAATTCTTTTCTATTTCTAGAAATCACTTCATTTCTTGGTGTTAAAATAGAATATGTGGTATAAAAATAGGGAATCTATTTTTTTTTCCAAACCAAAAAAGATCTTGGAGATTTTCTAATGCTTACTCTCAAACTCTTTGTTTACACGGTAGTTATATTCTTTGTTTCTCTTTTCATCTTTGGATTTTTATCTAATGATCCGGGACGTAATCCCGGACGTGAAGAATAGAATAAAAATTAAGGGTTTTCCTTATTTTTAAATGTTCTTAGTATTTTATTTCTTTTTATCGATTCTACATTTTTAAATATTAATTTAAAAATGAATTCTAAATTTGAAAGAAAAGATAAAAAAAAGAAAAGATAAAAAAAATTTCAAGTCATCACCGGAACCGGAAAGAGAGGGATTCGAACCCTCGGTACGAATAACTCGTACAACGGATTAGCAATCCGACGCTTTAGTCCACTCAGCCATCTCTCCCGATTAAAAAGGGATAATTACTATGTTACATTACACAACAAGTAAGGCTTGAAAAAATTTTCTACTTTATTACTTTCATTTATTACTTTCATAATTAAAATTTCTATTTTTTTAAATAAAATTTAATTAAAATTAATTAATTTTAATTAATTTTTAAATTCTAAAATTTTATTATATATTTATTATTTTATTATACAACTATAAACTATAAAAAACTCTAAAAATTAGAAAATACTCTATACTCAAAAAATAGAAATATAGAAAAACTCAAAAACTAGAAATATAGAAAACGTTCGTCAGTAATTCTTCCAATTTCATTTAAATATCGAGATTAGATATTGTAAGGGCTCTCAAAAGACATTAATATTCCAATCAATATATATCAATATATCAATCAATATTATATATATTGATTGATATAATATAGAAAAGGAAAAATTATTCTAAATAGAAAAATAAAAAAAAAAAATATATTCTTAATTTTCAAATATATTCTTATTAGATATTAGAAATTAGAAAAATCTATTAATATATATAATATATTCAAAATATATTCAAAATGCTCGATTGTCTTACTCGACAAAAAGTTCATTTATATACCATAATTGCATCGTAGCGGGTATAGTTTAGTGGTAAAAGTGTGATTCGTTCGATTAATTCTAATAGTTAAGGGATCTCTTGGCTGATATTCCGATGAAAAACTTTATTTCTTAAAAAGATTTAACCCTTTACCCTCTTAATGTAATGAAAAATTCGAGGAAGAATATACATTCTCGTGATTTGTATCCAACAGTCAATTAGAAATTGAAAAATTGGATTATCAAATTACGAAACATAATTTTTTTTTTATTTTTAATTGGATCAATACTTTCAATTGAATGAGTATGAGTAAAGGATCTATGGAAAAAGACAGAAAAGTGTATTTCTAATCGTAACT